GTCTCACGCATATACCTTTAATAATTCATATTCATAAAACAAATAAGTAAAAAAAAAAAGAAAAAACATGTTGATTATATCCAATTTTGGGGCACCCATAATTTTAGTTCACCATGGGTAGGGACACTATTGCTGAGATAATAACCTCTATACGAAATGCTGATATGGATAGAAAAAGAGTGGTTCGCATCGCATCTACTAATATTACCGAAAATATTGTTAAAATACTTTTCCAAGAAGGTTTCATTGAAAACGTTAGAAAACATCGAGAAAAAAACAAATCTTTTTTGGTTTTAAACCTGCGGCATAGAAGGAATAGGAAAAGACTCTATAGAAATTTTTTAAATTTAAAACGGATCAGTCGACCCGGTCTACGAATCTATTCTAACTCTCAACGAATTCCTAGAATTTTAGGTGGGATGGGGATTGTAATTCTTTCTACTTCTCGAGGTATAATGACAGACCGAGAGGCTCGACTCGAAGGAATCGGCGGAGAAATTTTGTGTTATATATGGTAATCCTTTTAATATCCAAATTGGATCCGAAACTTCTTCCTATTTCTAAAAAAAAGAAAAGGGACGAGTTGTTTAATATCGTTCCTCCTCCATTAGTTGATACTTCAAGGAGGCTTTACCTGGAATGAAAGAACAAAAATGGATTCATGAAGGTTTAATTACTGAATCGCTTCCCAATGGTATGTTCCGGGTTCGGTTAGATAATGAAGATCTGATCCTGGGTTATGTTTCAGGAAAGATCCGGCGTAGTTTTATACGGATACTGCCAGGAGATAGAGTCAAAATTGAAGTAAGTCGTTATGATTCAACCAGAGGACGTATAATTTATCGACTCCGCAACAAGGATTGGAAGGATTAGGTGGTTTTTATTCAATCTGATTCGAGATGCAAAATTTCAAGAAACTTATTTTCTTCCAAGAAGTAGATTCAGAATTAAGATAAGGAATGACAAATATGAAAATAAGAGCTTCTGTTCGTAAAATTTGTGAAAAATGTCGCCTAATCCGTAGGCGGGGGCGCATTATAGTAATTTGTTCCAACCCGAGACATAAACAAAGACAAGGATAATCAGACTCACTAAAGGAGTCGATGTACAAATAAGGAATCTGTTTTGACATGAAATGGATATATCCATATATCTCTGACTCATATTTATGAGATGATAAAATATGGCAAAAACTATACCGAGAATTGGTTCACGTAGAAATGGACGTATTGGTTCACGTAAGAGTGCGCGTAGAATACCAAAGGGGGTTATTCATGTTCAAGCAAGTTTCAATAATACCATTGTCACGGTTACAGATGTACGGGGTCGAGTGGTTTCTTGGTCCTCAGCGGGTACTTGTGGATTCAAGGGTACGAGAAGAGGGACACCCTTTGCCGCTCAAACTGCAGCAGCAAATGCTATTCGTACAGTAGTAGATCAAGGTATGCAACGAGCAGAAGTCATGATAAAAGGTCCCGGTCTCGGAAGAGACGCAGCATTACGAGCTATTCGTAGAAGTGGTATACTATTAACTTTCGTACGGGATGTAACCCCTATGCCACATAATGGTTGCAGACCCCCGAAAAAAAGACGTGTGTAGAAATGAACATTGAAGAAATTTCAAGAGAAACAAGAGAAATAAATGATTCAATCAAATCAAATAATATTACTATGGTTCGAGAGAAAGTAACAGTATCTACTCGGACACTACAGTGGAAGTGTGTTGAATCAAGAGCAGACAGTAAACGTCTTTATTATGGACGCTTTATTCTGTCTCCACTTATGAAAGGTCAAGCCGACACAATAGGCATTGCGATGCGAAGAGCTTTACTTGGAGAAATAGAAGGAACATGTATCACACGTGTAAAATCTGAGAACGTCCCACATGAATATTCTACCATAGCGGGTATTCAAGAATCGGTCCATGAAATTTTAATGAATTTAAAAGAAATTGTATTGAGAAGTAATCTATATGGAACTTGTGACGCGTCTATTTGTGTCAGAGGTCCAGGATATGTAACTGCTCAAGATATCATCTTACCACCTTATGTAGAAATCGTTGATAATACACAACATATAGCTAGCTTGACAGAACCAATTGATTTGTGTATTGGATTACAAATCAAGAGAAATCGCGGATATCTTATCAAAATGCCACATAACTTTCAAGATGGAAGTTATCCTATAGATGCTGTATTCATGCCTGTTCGAAATGCGAATCATAGTATTCATTCTTATGGGAATGGGAATGAAAAACAAGAGATACTCTTTCTCGAAATATGGACAAATGGGAGTTTCACTCCGAAAGAAGCACTTCATGAAGCCTGCCGGAATTTGATTGATTTATTTATTCCCTTTTTACATAAGGAAGAAGAAAACTTACCTTTAGAGGACAATCAACACACGGTTCCTTTATCCCCTCTTACCTTTCACGATAAATTGGATAAACTCAGAAAAAACAAAAAAAAAATAGCATTGAAATCGATTTTTATTGACCAAT